AGCTATTTAAATAATAATTATTTAAAATTATATATAATTATATAGATTTTTATTATTATAAAAACAAAACTTTTATTTTATAAGAAAGATTCTATATATGTCCAATCTCGAGTGGTTGGTTCCACAGCATGCTCCTCGCTGCCCTATGGGGGGCAATACTCTCTTTCTCAAAGGCTCTGTTCATGCGAACCCCAAAGAGTCACTTGTTTTCCACTATCTCTCATCTGGCATCTCGGTTTAGGCGGAAGGTTTCGTTTTCGCGCCGTCCAAAAAAGACGGATTCTAAGGGGTTAGAGAACTTTCCCCGCTGTCCTTCTTTCAGCCGGTCCTAACTCCCTTCTCTTCTGGTTAATCCTATGAATCGGTAATCGGATCGGCAACAGGTAAGAGGCTTTATCCGGGTTCAATTCCTTGATTCCGGATTAATTCCTTCGATGCGAGCGGAGTATATCGAGAGACTCACCCACCGAGGACCGCCGTTGGCGCCTTTATGTCTCCATCTCTCGAGTCGAGCTCAATCTCTGACAGGTATTGTTTGGTCGGTGCGGATGATGAACCCCCGTTTGAAGATGAGTGGATCGGGAATCTAACCCTACTTATAAGTAAGGCGCACTAGCGCACCAAGCGGCAGGATTGACTGGCTAGCTCGTGCAATCAAGGAAAAATTCCTTCGCGTTAGTAAGCCAAGCAAGCCGGGCACTACGGTAGGACGTGGATCGCTCATGACGAGAATGGACTTCTCCATAATGTAATAGAAGAGTCACAGTCCAGTTCCCCGGGCTTTCTCCGGAGATATGAATTCCATTTTGGCGGGTAAGGGCTTGGCTTGACCCCGTGTTCTCCCGCGCAAAGTTCATCATTCAATGGTGGGGTGCTCATAGAAAAGAAGGCGTCGCCGTCGCCCAACAAGTGGCAGATTTTTATGGAGTCTCGCTTTGACGCTGGGGAGATCCATAGATCTGGATAGAGTCTCGCCCATAGATAGAGGAAGACTATGCGCGCTAGCGCGCTACGGCTTACGCAGTTGATCGGGTCAGATAGCCCTTCGGGCAACCAACCGCACATCAAATTCCGATCAACAACTTGGAGGTATGGCTGAGTGGCTTAAGGCATTGGTTTGCTAAATCGACATACAAGAAGATTGTATCATGGGTTCGAATCCCGGCGGAACGGGCGGGCGAAATTACGTGAGAGAAAGAGCCTCTTGGTGGAGTCCCCCCGGAGGACAGAATAGCACTACTTAGTGACTAGGAGCGGAGAGCCCGTTGCGCGTTGTTTTTGTTTGACCGACCTATCTTCTTTCTAAAAGCAAGCTCCCTCTGGCCGTCCAGTCCCTGGGGGGCTCTCGGTTCTTGAGCATGGTTGGGAGATTAGGCGGCAGTTGAAAGAGCTGCTTGAAAGCTTGACGAACAAGCGAAAAAAGCCCTTTACAAAGATATAGGGCTTTTCCTTTACTAGTAAAGTAGTAAGTTAGGGCGCTATTCGATGAAGAAAACAGACTTTAGGAAAGTTGTTTAGGTAGCTCAGCTGGTTAGAGCAAAGGACTGAAAATCCTTGTGTCAGTGGTTCGAATCCACTTCTAAACGGGCGAAGGCTCTGAAAGAGGAGCGGAGCCGGATTCTAAAAAAAAAAAGTGAAAGAGGAAGCCAAAAAGCCGTATAGTGCAGGTTCTGATTTCATCAGGGTCAGATTTTATAAAAAAAGCGGTTGATTACTCGGATTGGTTCTCGCGTCCCGCGAGTTCGGTTCAAGTGTTCATCGATCGGGTGGATCCATATGCTCCGGGGGGAGGGGTGAGACGCGAGGTGTAGCGCAGTCTGGTCAGCGCATCTGTTTTGGGTACAGAGGGCCATAGGTTCGAATCCTGTCACCTTGATGTGGCGAAATAATGCTTTCTTCACCCTCTCGAGCCAAAACGCAATTACCCAACGAGGGAGACCACGAATGCTTGCTAGTCAAACATTAGCGGCTAATGGACAACATGTTCGCTATGACATATTAGCTCATCTCAAAAAGATTCCTGCACTCCTCAGCGTATAGGATGCATTGAAGATGTCTGCAGAACTAAGGATGCCCCTAGTATACGCATTAACGAACCCAGAGGACTTTTCTAATGAAGTTAACCAAGTTGAGATGAGAAATAGTGAATCAACTTATGCCGAGTGTTTGGCTTTGATCACGTTTACGGACGATTACTTGCAACCAGGACTCATTAAACATAACAGGCCTTTGTTCATTTCAGGATACCTTAATGGATTGGAGATAACAAGAATCATGATAGATGGGGGATCGGCTGTTAATCTCCTACCTTTGAGAATGCTAAAACGTCTCGGGGGATTGCTATTCATCGATTGGCCCCAAGCAATCTACTTATCTAAGGATTTCACCAAGAAAGGGCCTTATAAACAACATTACAGAAACTAATGGGACGAAATTGTGATAAGCCAGAGGAAACTTCCGCTTTTGGGATAAGGGCAATGAAGGTATGATTGAGATCCTACTAGTCCTTTATGTTCTAGTAGGAAAAGAAGTCCTGTCTAACATCTACCGCATCGGCTTGACCCGTAACCCTAATCTACGATTGTCCCCCTTGTAAGATTATTCAAATAGGCAACTCTTTCATTCTAAATGTTTTTCTGCCGAAAATACAAATATCCAAATTGTGACAAAAAGAGGTCTTTAAGATCTCCGAATCCGGCTGCTGGTGCGGGCTTATACCTGGCTGGATGGGACTTTCTAAATGAGTTGATTCCCAAAAATCCAGCCGAAGTGCTTTCTTCAGCTTGATGTGGAAGCTACGGAAAAAAAAATTGCCTTAAATTAAAGCTGTGGATTTGCCCGCCCCCGCCCGACATCCTTTTCTTAGATCGGAGCCGGTTTCAGTCGATCACTTGAGTGCCTCTAGTAATTCTCTACCAACTCCTTTCACAGTCCATATCTTTCTTTATTGGCCTATTCGAGCGTCTGTAAATGCATGCTTCTTTGATCGGCCTGTTCTGCCATAAGTACCTCTCCTTCGGCTAGGCCTTTGGTTGGGAAAAGAACTTCACCGCTCAGGGTCTTCCTACTCCGATCTCGCTTCGGGTTCACCACTATAAAGGCTAGCAGGCTCTCTTTCTTTTTCTTTTACTTCGTAACCTCCAACATAAAAAAGATCTTCCGCCCTGACTTTCACGTTACTATTAAAGGCAGGCTATCACGTATCATTCCCGAAAGCATCGGCTCCCATAGAAATAGTTAGGTCTTGGTTCCCCGCCTACTCCTCGAATGGCTCAACATCATCCTACTCCAAGTGATTGCAATCACATATAATGCAACAAAGCCTCATTTCATAACAACAAGATGGGTAAGGGGGTTAGGCGGCAGGTAGAAGGTTCGATTCTAGGTGGAAGTTCCCCCAATTTTTCAAATCATTGGTGATGGGCTGGGCGCGTATAGGGCCAGTCACGTGTAATAGCCGGCCACTTTTTCGATTCTTTCAGAACCTTCGTTCCCACTCGAATTAAAGCATCGCCTTTCTCTAAAGAGTCTGAGGTTGGGTCGGACGACATACATCTTGGAAGGAAGGTTCATTCTTTGAATCCGATGGTGACTTTTGTTCCACTGCTATCGTCAAGCTTGGACATGGTGCAACAAGAAGAGAATTAGCAGAATAGGATAAAGAATTTTATATTATCATCGACCTTCCTACCCCACCCACCGCCCTGATCCTGAATCTGCTTTAGACTAGCTTTACATTATGAAATACCACTCGGGGAGTTCGAGGGAAGAACCCAGAACCCGATCTACGGCCGAATAGCAACTCGTACGTAAGCATACACACTTCAAGCAGAACTCAAAGCGATCATTCTTTCAGAACCTTACCTACATAGCCATTCTTGCAGATCCGGGCGTTGCGTGGTTGTTTTGCAAGATCTCGCTTTCGGTTCGTAGAGTGGATCAAACAAACATGTGTTCAGCTTGATTCGTTGGTGCAGTCACTTCGTCATCTTATGATTTGAAACTAGATTCCGCCTACGCAAACAACGTAGTTGTTGCTTGGTGAGTCCCTTCGTTTGCTTTGTGTGCTCCTTCGGGTTTCTAGTAGTAAGATCGGTTTCAAGATTGAATCAGTGGTCAGCCTGTGCTTGAACGACGGCATTCCAAGAAGCAACTTCCTGGATGGTCCCCTATTGATGAATCAAATCACTGGGGAAATTTTTTTTTTTTTAGTTTAGCTCGGTTAACAACTGAACAATCACGGTAAGGCACCACCCTCCTCAGTCATTCTCCCGCTTAAAGGAACACAGTCAATAGCACCATTTGAAATCATCTCTTGAATAGGCCAACATCCATCTATAAGCTCACTAACGGGAGGATCACATGAGAGTCTAAAATCAGGAAGACTAGGCTTCCAAATGCTTATTATATCACGCCTGCCATAGCGCACCACATCTCCCCCCTCTAGTAAGCTTGACCAAGCGTCTGGACGCACTGAAGAAATAATAATCTGGAAAGAAAGTAAAAACTTTTAAGAACTCTTGCCACTCAGGAAGTCTCCACCAGCCTCTTTTAAATCGATACCTTGATTAAGTGGATAGAAACAATTCTCTTGACCAAATCCTCAGGGAGGATCTCCGCCAACTTTTGATACAACCAGTAACCATTATCCAAAAAATGATCCACAGTAAGTGATCCATCCAGTTGATCCCTTTTATTTTCAGGTACAAAATTATAGAGAGGGAATGGAAACAGCCAGTTAAAATACCAAAAAAGAATACTCTTACCATTGCCCACTATCCATCTTAATCCCTTGAGAATTTACTGTCTTGAATCCAGTACTCCTTTCCAGGCTGCGGAACAAGAATTCCTTTTCTTAGCATCAAAAAAGTTCTCCTCCCTCAAGTATTTCTGCCTAACAATCTGCACCCACCAATTATTATTGTAAGTTAAGATTTTCCATGCGCTAACATGGCATTATTAAAATGTTCAGTAGGCCTACCTCTATTTCGTAGCTAGAAACACAAATATCTTTCCAAGCTACAGCAGACAACTTTGTATCTTTACCCCAGAAAAACTGTCTAGATTCCTTATCTATTGCTTTAGTTACAGAAACAGGTAATTTAAAACAAGACATAAGGTGAGCAGGCATACCTGAGATATTTGACTTAATGAGGACCAACTTCACAGCCACTCCAATTCCTGTTATCGCAGATGTCATCCGCGCCTTTGTTCCACTCTGATGCATTTAACCGGTGTTTCAGAACTTCCTTGTGTATTACACCTCATGAGTGATACAAGGGCTTTAAATGCCCGATTAAAATATATTTCTTTCGATGGAATCGACAGTTAGAAATTCGATGACCTAATGTCGTAGGTATACATCTCAATGGTGAACTTCTAGAGCTCTTTTTCATAGGTCTGTCTCTAATGCAAGATAACAGAGTAGTTTCCGCCCAAAGAGTCCTCTACTGGCTACTGGACTGGTCTCCGGGGATGAAGTCAACTTGCAGCATGAAGAAAAGACTTTCAGAATGAGACTATAGTAGAGGAGAAATTGTACAAGAGTCAAATATTCAGGAGCGCTTAGCAACAAGAATTGCCATCGCTTAGTAATAAGATTAAACGGTTGAATCGGTTATAGCAACAGAACAACAAGTCAAGCTATAACAACTTGGTTGTAAAGCGTAATGTATTGACATACCGTTCATAGAGATTCAAAGCACGTAAAGACCACTTATGATATTTATCGTGCGCGAATAGAAGCTTCTGAAGATCCGGATCGCACTACGCTTCCTTAACTGAATTTAAGCTACCCGCAATCATCCATTCACAATTGGCTGTTCTGTTGCCGGTTCAACCTATAGCGTTTAGATGCTGTCTTGTTAACTCCTCCGGCTGTTGCATCCTGCTGATTGAGTTTACCCCGCTCTCAAGTGAATAATGAACCATATGGGCGCATTAAGGAGCATTTTCGAAGGGTCGAGTTACGGATCAAGATGCCCATTTACGATGCACCCTCGCGGAGTCAAAAGCCTGAAAGGGAGGATGAAGCAGCTGAGTCCATTGAAGCATTGATTGGCGGGTGGCATTGGTTGCAATAAGTGCTTGTTGTTCTGGGAGGTCTAGTTCCGCAGAAAGAGAATGAATATATCTCTTAAATAATGTCATATTAAGGTGCCTTGCCGTTAAAACAGCCGCATTCTCTTATTACTTTATTTCATTCCAGTTTCATCTGCTGCTCAAACAACTGCCCCCGCTCGTCGAGCCTCGCATCCCGCCCGTATGCGGAAGAGAATCTGTTCTGACGAATCAATCTCTTTATGAGAGAAAACCCACGGTAAAGTACGCTTTTGGTCAAAAGATAAACTCGTTTACGAGGAAATCCATTGAAAAACCACGGAGATTGGTGGCAATGTGCGCTGAAGGAGATGCTTAAAATGCCGCTCTCGAATCCGCTGTGCGGATGCAAGAGCTCTAATATTTGAGAGGGATGCAAGAGCTCTAATATTTGAGAGGGATGCTCTGTTGTTAAGCGGAAAGCTGTTAAAGAATCTTATTAAACTATGTCAAGCGTTGTTGATTATAATGCTTACAGAGACGAATGTAGGCCCTTTAAAGTAAATCTTTCCCAGCCTTGTGTATCTTTCGCTATCGAGTACTAAAAAGTGGCATAAAAAGCCCGGTATTACTTCACTTCGTCAGCGCCTTTCACTACGTTATTGAGCAACTAGCTTACGATCACATGAACGGTATTGATCAATTCTGATGCATAAAACCTTAGGATGCGGATATTACACTTTCAGTGCCTCAGGCATAAAACCTTAGGATGCGGATATTACACTTTCAGTGCCTCAGGAGTGGTTTAAATGCACTGATTTTCATCGTGTCAATTCTTGTTATGTTGCTATACGCCCTACAACCAGTCGCTGTTGTTTAGCTTTAATATTCTTACTAACCGGAGGGGGGTTTGTCTAATTCTCTGATCCCGGCGACTATTGTGAAATACCGGCATAGATAAATCTTTCTTTCGGGCGGTTCATAAAAATAATACTGCTTACCCACGGTACTACTGAGCTAACTCCCTTCGTCCACGAGCAACGGTAATTTGCTTGGGAGAGCTAAGCGCGAACAAAGGTATTATTATCGCTTAGTGCTTGTGCTAAGGTACTTTTTCTTTCACCTAAAAAAGTGTTTTCTCTGAGGCCCGGCAGTTGTAGATCCGGTGGGTGCCTTAGCTAAGTAAATTCCAAGAAGATATTGATACAAAACTAGAATAATAATAGGGGATGCCCATTTTCAGGATTGAATGGCTTTTTCTCCTTTTAGTCGAGCGATTTCATCTCCTCTGGTCCAGCTGCCCTTGCAAATCCATATGAAACAAGTAAGTCAACTCATTCAATGGACGCGTATCCCGCCCTTAAGGCTGGCCTGGGGATCTAGACATCCCAAAAGACTACCAAGACTGAGAACGGCATTCCGGATCAGTACCTCTCTCTTGTGACAAGGTTCTGAAAGAAAGCAAGTAAACTACCTATCTGAGTTGCTAACCATACTTGATCTAAGATAGTCGCGGAATATTTCTATTAAATTAGTCTGGCAATCCCCACTACTATTAGCGTAGGTGCTATGAGTCACATAATGAATAAGATCTAGATTACGTCGGTGTTCAGTGTACCTTAGTACAAGATCGAAAGGAATGCTTTGCATTACAAGTGGAACGAGGGGAAGACTCTTTTTTCTTTACCTTTTTTGGTGAAGAATGAATAAGGACATATAGACAGTGAATGAAAAAACCATTTTTTTTTAATTAAAAAGCGTGACGAGAATGCTCATCAATAAAATGACGACTTTCATTCTAGCACTAAATGAGATACTAAAGGATCCCAAAGGATTCGCCCTGGTTTTCAGCATCCTTTTTTTTAAATTTTTATAGTTATAGTAATCTTGACTTTTTTATCCGTCCAAAACTAGGAAATGGACGGATAAAGTCTATGCCCATAACCAAGGACTGGGTGCCCTAATGAATACGACTAGCTCGTGGCTGTCTATTTCAATAGAAGTAGTGTTTCCGCCCCAGCACTGTAGCACTTGTCGCGGTAAACTTGCTGCATAGGTGCCGGGGCTGATACAATAGCTTCAGCGGGAGGTATTGGAATTGGTAAAAAACTCTTTTTTAAAAATTAAAAAGCGTGACGAAAATGCTCAAAAAAAAATAATATGTTAGAAGGAGCAAAATCAATAGGTGCCGGAGCTGCTACAATTGCTTCAGCGGGAGCTGCTATCGGTATTGGAAACGTATTCTCTTCCTTGATCCATTCTGTTGCCCGAAATCCATCATTGGCTAAACAATCATTTGGTTATGCTATTTTGGGCTTTGCTCTAACCGAAGCTATTGCATCGTTTGCCCCAATGATGGCCTTTTTGATCTCATCCGTATTCCGATCGTGCAGTTTCATAAATTAATCCTTCTTGTGTAAGCCTTTGACGAGGAGTATAAAAAGTTAACCCTTGGAGTCTTGCGCGTGGTTGGACAAATTCCATCGTCGCAAGGCGTAAGGGTGAGGCCTTGGTCAATCAATGTCAGTAAGTCGATTTTCCAAGGGAGGGGGAGTGGGAGGTGGGCCCCCCTCACATCCTTCATAAAGTCTTATTGCACCGATGCAACAACGAAGGAGGTGAGCAAAATCCGTGATCGATGCTCCACCACCTAAGACTAAGAAGGAGTTGCAGAGATTCCTGGGCAAGATAAATTTCCTCATAAGGTTCATATCTAATTCTGCTGGCAAGATACAACCATTCACTCCGCTCCTGAAGCTGCAAGGAGAGAAGGAGTTCGTGTGGGAAGCGCAGCATCAAGAGGCGACAGAATCAAGGCGCGAGCCCACCAGTCCCGCCCCGCTCAAATTATATATTTCTGCGTCAGAATTGTCAATTGGGAGCTTGCTGTGTCAAGATAATGAGAAGCGAGTAGAGCATGCAGTATTCTACTTGAGTAGAACCTTGACGGATTGCGAGACAAGTCTCCAATGGAGTTTGGCATTGTACTTCGAAGCATGCAAGTTAAGACATGTTATCCTTCAGCCCAGACAGATTCAAATATATGTTATCAAGGCCTATATTAAGAGGCCGGATTGGGAAATGGATCCTGGCTCTGTCAGAATTTTCTTTACAATTCAAACCTCAGAAAGCAATGACAGGACCAGAATTCCTTCGAGACCATCCAAGCACCCAGATTGAAGAAGGGAGCTCGCTGTGGGTCTGATTGACATAGTACCATGGTCTTTGTACTTTGGTAGTATGGGTCCAAAACCGGCAGGTGCAGGTATCGCTTTGGTAAGCCCTTCCGGTGACAGGTTTGCATATTCTTTTCAGCTGGGGTTTGAATAACAATCAAGCTGAGTATGAAGCCCGGAGATATTGGTGGAAATGGGGGTTAAGAATGTTACGATCAGAGGTGACTCGTTGCTCGTTATAAATCAACTGGCAGAGAAGTTTAGGTGTGCAAGGTGATATGGAATATCCCATATTTTCATAGAGCTGTAGACTTGCTAGATGAATTCCATGAAGTCTCGCTGCCCTCCCCTTTATAGTATAGTCGAGCTCTAAACCCTCTCCTTTATAGTCGACTTTGGCCCTCGAGCAGAGAACTTTGCTGCTAATGAACTTGCGCAGATTGCAACAGGTATCAGCTTGGCTGACGGAGTGCGAGAAAGGATTCTGAAAGAAAGCAAGCTACCTTCCAGAAGAGACGGTTCTGAAAGAAAAGACCGGAAGAAGCCCAAAATAAGGTTATGAAATAAAACCGCGAGTTGCATTCCTGATAGGGATTCGCCCACGATGCCTAAGGAACAACACTTTAAAACGCCTACATTCGTCTTACAACCGATGCAATTGAAAGAAAGGCGAAGGAACTCGACCGTAGGGACGGACTCGAACGACAAGGGGAGGGCAGCTAAGCGAAAAGCCCATAGCTGTTTCTAATGACTTCTTGTTAAGCTAGGCAATCTAATTGAACAGCATGCTTACTAAGGCGAATTCCGACCCTATTTTTTTTTCATAGCCTTGTGTATGAATCCCTGTCATGAGAGATAAAAGCCGATTAAAAGGCTTTATTTTCGATGTTACACACGAGGAGTGGTAGAACGAGGGCTTTCACGGGCCTCAACCCTAAGTGCATGAGCGTAGTATTCATTTCATTTGCTTTAGTATTATGACTAACCTGAACTACTAGCCACATGAGTGCCTAAAGGTTACCTGCTACTTTCCCGTCTTTTTTAGCGGATTTCCTCTAGGAAACTTGTTTTCTTTGACACGTTTCGCGCCGAAATAGAATAAGTCGTCCTATGGTCGAGTCACTTTCTTCCGACAGAGAATCTTCCTCTGGGCACAAATGCTAAAGGAGAAGCACCAAAAGGATGAGTCGGACGGGCAGAACCGAGAACGGATGGAGAGGTAGTTTACTCGGGGCGGATTGATCCTAATTCATCTGGTGAACTAACCAGTATTGAAATTCCTATGGAATCGGGGTCACTGAAGTCATAGAAAGACTTTTAAGATGACGCTCCTTTCAGGGCAAATGAGTCAAAGGGTAAACCTTAGTAAGGCGAATTCCGATCCCTTAAATCCTATCTTTGCTAGCCTTGCGTGCGACTCAGGAGTACCTAAAGCGCATTTAGGGTGCGCTAGTCTCTCCGTATAGGGATAACCCGTGGGGCTAAGGAACAACAGGGAAAGGCCCGTGGGGGCTAAGGAACAACGCTTTGAAGTAAGGCAATGCGCAGGGAATCCAAGAGATGAAGAAGAGTATCCAAAGCGGGAGTCGAGGTGCATAGCAAGAGACAAGAAAAGAAGTAATCTCGTATCGGTTCCGAATTCCTTGCATCGGGCGCATAGAACCCCATGGGTGAATCCCTATCAGGAGTGGCCCCCCTTATTTTGTATTAGTTAGTTTCCCCGGGTGAAATAGCTCCTCCTATAAAAGAAAGGGGTGCGGAAAGCGGAATACTTGAGGCATGTGGTTAGTGCAGAAGGGGTATCAGTGGATCCTAGCAAGATTGAGTGCATAAAGAATTGGGAGAAGCCAAAAAGACTTAAGGGGGGTATAACTCCTCTTGTTTCACAACCTCCTGCTGATCAGAATGCTGCTATCCGAGCCGTGCCAAAAGTCCGTGGAAAGAGAACCTGTTTCCGAGGAAGGAATCCGGCAAGAACGATTAGCCAGACAGAACGGATGGAGTGATTTCTTTCACTTCGGATTTATCGAATGTCGTTTGACCGAAGAAGGGATTCAATTGCATCGACTCCGCTCCCTCTCTTTTCAGTCGAGTAAACTCCCCGAATATCAACATTGTTTCTTTCTTATGCCACAGGTAAAACATATCGAACAGTTCCTTAGGTTCCAACCACCCTTGATTCAACGGCAGCTTCTTCTTCGAAAGTTACTGAACTGTTATCCGATTCCATGTCTTTTTGCCCGTCAGCTGTACCTCGACCCGATTAATGAACGGATAGATTTATTTGATTCCGAAGCCTAGTCAGACAATCCAATTCGCGTTGTTTTCCCGGAGGAACAATCCGTGGAAGCGAAGCTAAGAATCAACAGGCGCTAACCGAGTTACCTGCTACCGTGCCCCATTCTCTCTTTCCGCTAGCTGTTCAGGGGAATAATTAAAATAAGGACTTTTAAGACACTTTTAGCGCACCCGAGGTAAAAACTCCTATGAGGTAATCGGAGATTGACTTTTAAGTATCTTCATTCGGCTTACAATCAATAGTAGCCAATGACCCGTTCAATTGCATTGCCTTGTCATCGGGGAAGGCCCAAAAGGAGTGGTAGAACGAGGGCTTTCAAGGGCCTCACCCGATGGTCGAGTTAGCCTCTTCCTCATCAATGAATATTGCTTTGCTCCTTCGGGAGTCCCGTAATCTATTCAGATGGTCCTGCTTTAGTCTTTGTTGCTTTAAAGAGAGCCTGTCGGGATGCTCACAGGCACCATACCTATCCAACTTCTACTTCTCGGTAAGTGACTGGAAATGTCATACGGGACAAGGCGTTTAACGGAACAAAAAGCTTCTCGAGAAGTGCTTATCGAGAGATCCCTACTCGGTAAAGCGGTCAGTAAGAAGGAATGGGCTACGGGCCTGTTCCCTCTACGAGCAACCACCGCTCGGATCTACTCTTTCCTTAGGGAGGGATGTATTCCGGGGAAAAAGGAATAAGTAGTCAAAGCTAGGCGAAAAAAGAAAGGGTTAGCTGCCTTGTTGATTAAAGGACCTGGGGGCGCTTTGTGGTAATACCCGCCGGATATCAATGACAAAAGTCTCTTCCCACGCAAAGAAAGAGAGTGAATTAGAGACATTCTCTCACAGATGAAAGAAAAGAGGTCACTTGTTTAAGTCAAGCAATCGTAGAGACCGAGAAGAGTTTGCAGTGAAAATTCTCCGGGGGCCTAGTAGATCTATTCCTGCTACCGGGAGGTTGAGTTGAAGAAGCTGTGACAGAACAAGCTGTTACTGAATCAGCTGCCGGAAGAATACTGGTAGTGGTTCGTCTTATTAGTAGCGGTCAGTAGGGAGAAGACGCTTTCAAGCGGTCTTGGATTCGGCATTGGTTGGGCATGGTATTCTATTAGGAAGGGGCCTAAGCCCGAATGCTTTACTCTTACTCTTTGGAGAGAAAAGCACTGTTTAGCTTAGTTAGATCCTCTTTGAGATGAAATGCGGAAAAGTCCTAATCAAAGGCGCCATCCAGGAATACCCTGCAAGATCCGACCGAGTTCATACCCGGCTCAAGGCTTTAAAGAAGAAAGCCCATCTCTGTCAAGCCGAGAGAAAGTCTGCTTCACCTTCACTTCCTTCCGTACCTGATTCTGAGTCTGCGGCTGCCAGTGACTCGAGGTTCTTTCTTACCTCCTGTGTTGGTGCCCAGGAAGACCTCTGATCATGCACCTTACCGTCCTAGAGTCATCTATGGAAAGCTTACTGGGGCTATGTAATGAATCCGGAAGGAAAGAAAGAGCTATCTACGCAAGAAATTCACAGACTATGAAACAAGGTACACCGCCTTGGAAAAGACTTGCTGTGCGCATCAACTGCGGCACTACATGTGAAACTTCACCACGCACGGATGGATCCTCTGAAGTACTTAGAAGCCTTCGTTAACAGCCCGCTGGCAGATGTTGTTATCAGAATTCGACATCATCTATGTCCTCCAAAAGGCAGTAAAAGGGCAAGTCATTGCGGCAGACAACGCCTTACCAGATTATGAGCCCATGCATACCTTCTTCCCAAACGAAGAGGTAATGTTCACAACAGAAGAAGAAGAAGAAGAATACCCGGATGTTTTTTCGATGGAACAGCTAAGGAACGGAGTGGGCGCAGTGCTAGTTAGTATCTCCCTCTTTCAGTCAAACTGAAGTTTCCATGCACCAACAACATCACTGAATATGAAGCTTGTATCATGGGTTTGCAAGCAGCCCGGAATACGGGACATCGAAGTATATGGAGACTCTGTCCTCATCATATGCCAAACTGTGGAAGACCAAGTGGATTCCCGATAGGGAATACTTGGAAGAGCTAACCATTCGATTCACCTTCACTTACATGCCGAAAAGAATCCGTTCGCAGAGCTTCGATGGTCAAGATCTCAGAAGGAACCGACATCCCGGAAGCAAGAGGAGAGCCAGCAAGACCAGCTAATAAGATTGAGCCAGGTCACCTACCAGCTAAGATGAAGATCCGAAAGAATCTGATATCACTAAAGCCGACTCTCGAGAAAGGCTTTCTTGAACATCAAACTAAGGGAAAGAAGCTCTTGTCTCCATAACTACTTTTAATACCGATACGGGACCAATCAAATGCAACTGATTCAAGAAGAGCAAGAACAGCTGCTCACTCGGTCGTAGGGAAAAGAGTAAGTGATAGTCATCCAGGATCGAGCCGGTCACGAGATTCGAATTAGTTCAAATACAAACGGGCATCTGCCCAAGGGGCAATCAAGCCTTTGAAAGCAGTCCAATCGGTCTAGTTTAGATTCTCTTCTCCCCGTACGGATCCATGTTCCGCCTTTTTTCAGTCCGCACTCATCCGCCACTTAAGGTTTCGCATCTCTCAAGCCACTTGACTACTTTCACTTCAATGGGATAGACAGGGATCGAACCTGCCATGAGCCTTGCAAACTCTATCCCCCAATCCAATTAAGATCAATATAAAAATCTAATAACATGTCGTATAGTTGCAGTCTCAGAAACATAGGAGATTATAAACAAATCCTATAAAAATGCTGGAGTTTATCCACTCACAGGGTATTTATTGGTCTTCTGGCATCTTGTGGCCAAAAAGAGTTCTTCGCTAGGGATTCTAACAATAAGTTATTTTCTGGCCTCTATTTTGCATTTTTTGAATGCCCCGCAATTGGAGATACCACAGGTTGCCGGTCGTTTGGGTCAAACTATTGAACAAGGCACTAAACGGGGGCTCTTTGCAATCGGTAATTATGTCAATCAAAGGTTATTGAAACCTGTTCATGATTTGCTAATGGCCTCGTATTGCGCGACCGATGGTACGTTCAATCAGGAGCGACCGCTAGATCGTTTGATTGGCTCTTCATGTTGTCATTGTTTCGACTTAAAGTAGGAGTCGGCGACCCCCTTCTTAATGTTCGAGATCTTTTGTCACATGTTTGACCGTTCTTTCGCGTCTGCGGTTGTTAATTCAGCTCTCGGTACAAACATATTTTATGTTTCTTTTGTCAAAATAAATAGCCGACATCCACGGGTGCCCCGGCGTCAAAGCTTTTATCTTCGACGGTGACCTTATGAGATCTCCGGCCATGTTGAACAACTTCCACAGTAAACCAAGATTAACCAAACCAATAAAGGATCATTTAATGCTAAAATAAGATTCAAGTGTATTCGGGGCGTGAGCTTGATTGCCTTTCCTGGTAAAACTTCTTTGACTACATAGGCCCGCTTGAACTTTCCTCTAGGATCATGGAGAGGAGCCCTATTCTCTTTTAACACCAGATCCCCTTGTTGCACATGTCTGATCTTTACCTTCTTATGGAAAGCTTTGGCAATCCTCCTTTGATAACCCTGCGTATGGTGGAGTGCCTTCATCCTCTGTTCTTCTTCAGCTAATGGGAATTTTTTTCTTTCTTTCTGTCTTTCTAGTCATAGGGGTAAGTGGCTGGGCAAAAAAGGGCTAGTTCAGTTTGAAATCGACGATTTGTTCCCTTAAGAGAGGAGAGGAAGCTTTAGAAAGTGACTCTTTGGACTAGTCTCATAGCCATCTATCTCTATAGCATCCCGCAATTCCTGCTCCTTCCCGTCCTTCTTTTCGTTCTTGATAGCACAGGAAAGAGACTGTTCTTGGTCCTTGGCCGTCCTTTGTCCTCTTTCGATAATACCATAGATGCCGATCTTCGATTCAATCTGGGAATGGTTGTTAAATAGACCCGTGGTAATCGTCTTTGGGCAGATCTCTTAGCTATCTTTAATCAGGCTAATCCTTAGAAAGATAGCAGCCAGAAAGAGAATGTATAAAAATCTATGATAGCGGGGAGTTAAGTGGAGAAGTAAGTAGACTGGACAACTAAGAGGGAGACATTAGTGATTCCCCTCCAGGTCTGAACGCAGTGAAGAAGGATTACTTCTTACTTCTTACTCATCTCAGATACAGCTAATCGACTGATGATCTTATCAACTTACTCGGTATATGGAGAAAGTCATCAACAGACTCGTCTTGACGCTGCTTGGCTTCCGTCAATTCTCTTACGCCAGGCAAAAGGATGTTTATCTGTACTTCCTCTATCTTACGTCCTTTGACTTCACTCCGCTACGAACCTTCAAACAGCCTAGTTGTCCTAAGAGCCCCCAGATGGAATAGTTGGCAAGGGAAAGCCTAAACCTTACTCCGCCAAGCCCAAAAGGGATTTTGGTGGTCTGGTTATGGTGAGACTTGATAGAGGTCTTTGTTGTGATCAGTGGCTTTCCCGAAGCTTGTATTAGGCATAAGACAAGGGTCTGGTCTGATCACTGCCCTTTACTCTTGAGCCTTGATCCTTGTCCACCTGCCGCCTTTTCGTTTTGAGGCTATGTGGCTTAAGCACCATGATTTTAATCAAGTTGTGACTGCCAGCTGGAATGATAATCATCTGAACTTCTGCTCGAATGTCCAGGTCTTTGGGCACTTGCAGCAACGAAAGAAAAAAGTGTTGGCTACAGCCTTTAAGTCTCGCCTAGCCTCTCCTGGCGCCTATTGATAGATCAGGATTTGAACCAACGTGTCTGGAAAGACCCTCCATATTTCAACCTTACACTGATCGTGACTTTGGTGACTCGGAAACCCAACGCTGCCTATGGGTACGTCCGGGGTCGATCGTATAGATCAACTAATGCCCTCAAAAGGGATCCAACTATCATTCTATATGGAACTCCTTCTAAAAAAGCGCGTAAGGGGCCACCCACCCTTTCCCCTTAGCCCTCTAACTCCCTAAGGAATGAAAGGCCGCATCTAAGTCTGTTCAAAAGACTGACTTATGAATGAGCTCCACAATGCCATTATTGTATGGCCGATAGGAAGTTAAAAGCAATTCTTATTTCTTCTTTCTATGCAATTCAGTGTCATAAATAAGTCAAATGCACGACCGAAATGACAATATTATTTCCGCCTGCAAGAAAGAGCGAAGCAAGGGCACTACCCAATCTTTCCTGCAGGAGAGAGCTATCCGTGATAGATTGAATAATACTTGATAAAAACTTCTGTTCTTTCAACCGCGAGTAGAATCAGCATCGCTTGATTTAGCAGGAGATGATTCTGTATGCGCTGCATCCGCATCACGGCGCTCACGTGTTAAGAGATCGGCTTTCCCATTCTTTCAGTGCCTTCTCGTAAAAGCGCTAGAACCTATTGGCGGAAATATCTTTGCGTAACATTCGTTTGTAAGACACATTGAGATGCTTTAAAACCGTTGTTTCAGAACTTCCTTGCTATGACCTATAGAGTGATTAACGTGCCTTAAACCCTTGTACCGTTTTGGTAGGTTTTGCTGATGCCGGTTATCTCTCTGACCCGCATAAAGGTCGTTCCCAGACAGGTTATGTCTTTACTATGGGCAATATCTTGGAGGTCTACTAAGCAGACCCTTGTCGCTACTTCTTCGAATCATGCAGAGATTATAGCTCTTCACGAGAGTGTTCGTGAATGTGTATGGTTGAGGTCCATAATTACGCATATTAGAAATTCCCCACAGATGTACCTACGTGCATTTATGAGGGCTTGCATTGAACAAATGAAGCAAGGGCGACAACACAACACCGCCGAAATTCTTTTACAATCAGCAACAACAGACACTCCTCAAGATTCAAGCAAATGATCCGAGGACAATGTCGCAGATTTGGTAAACAAATCTCTTGCATTTGAGAAGCATGTGAAGAGCATTGGTTTGATCAAGCTCTCAGATCTCCCATGATTTCGAGAATCAGGGGGAGACGCAGACTTCAGGGGGCGTGTACATGTCAACTTCTAAATCTGAGGGCTCGTGGTTGTCCTCATGTCAATTGAGAATCAAGATAACCTTGAGTACTACTATCTTATTCTATCTTCTGTCAGTTGTACAAACCCCCCTTATTATTTACATAGCGAGGGAATTAACTATACGTGAATGCAAGTCAATTAGTCGTTAGGGATTGACATATTAGTCCCGTCTAATCCATAACCAACTATCTATGATTGATGATAGAAAGCATTCTTCAGCGGTTGTACCGTTAACTATCTTATTCATGTAAACGCAGCCGTAGGCGATTCTATATCTGTTTTCGAAGCTTTCTCTCAAGATCCTTGCTATCGAGACGGCTAGTAACCATTTGTGTTGACCGCATTGCGTGCGGGATGTGTCAACCGGGGTCGTATAGATCATTTCTTGTTAGCAAGGCACCGAAGGTGAGGAAAAAATAGCACATTATGGCGCTAAAGATCACTGCCATCTCACGAATTGGATTTGAACCAATCAGGTCGACTTTCCTTTTAGTCGATCGTGATCCCACCCGCCCTCTTTACCTTTAAGAAACAGAAAAAAAAAGAATCAAAAAACAAAGACTTGTCAACCTGTAGTGATTACTCCCGATCCGAAGCACCCCTTTTCCATTCATAGAGAGATCCAATCGTCAAAATCAATAAAAAGGCCATCATGGACCAAGATCCAAACGGATCAATCTTGTTGAGAGGTACTGCCCAAGGAAAGGAAAAGGTTACTTCCGGATCAAGGATAATAAATAAAATTGAAACAAGATAAAATCGTATATCGAAACGACTTCTGGCATCACCGAAAGGATCGAAACCACATTCATAGGCCGACAATTTTTCTGGATAGGTTGAACTATTGGAAGCAAATGGAAAAGGAACACCGAGTGGGATCAAAGAAACTAGCGGACTGATCACTAAATAGATACAAATAGGTGCAAATTCTGACATCACCACAGCCACCTTGGTTCTCTCGCTCCTTGCTCGCGGAGCGGCATACCGGAAAAAAGAAAGAATAAAAAGTCTATTCCTATCAAATCAAGAAAAAATGTTGAACAAACTCCTAGAAGCAATCATCTAATATGTCCCTGATAGCCTTTCCAAGGGCATCCCAGGGCCTTTCGCCGTCCACCACATCATTATCAGGTGCGGCCGGGGGGATTCCCTGTTGAGTAGGTTCCTCTCTTGAGGATGGAAGTGAAGTTCAGTTTTGATGTCGACTCCGCTCTAAGAGCAGTGAAGTTGAATTCGAGTGAAAAGCAGTTAGCTCAGGTAGCTTGAACTATAACTCTTCCTCCCACTAGGGAGAGCGAGGTTTTCAATCCTTTTGACTTGACACCTTTCTTGTCGGAGTGAACGGGGTTGCCTCGTTTCGGGGTTATCTTGTTGAATGCCCGTTGAATCGTATATAACTGATTGTCTAACTGGAAAGACCTCCATACCTACCGATCTGAGTACAGAAATCTTGTGTAAGAAAATGGGTCGTTCTTGTATATGTCCACTAATTTATATATCCCCAAGGAACTCTCATTAGAAGGTCATATCCGAGTCCATAACTTATTTTGTAATAGCCCTTTGACCCTGTTTGCTCTTCCATTTCTTAGTAGGAGTGCTCCTATGTTAGCAGGACATTTCGTGCAAGAACTAGGTTTGAGTTAGTGCACTAACTAGGTTCTTTTTTCTCCCCTAATGGCTCTATCTCTGAGTTCTTATTTCGCTCACTAGGGCAGAGGAGGGCTCCAAGCTATCTTGTTAATGATAAGCCAGAATCCTTTCTTCTATTCTTTATGTAATTTCCTCTACCGTTTGGGAGTGAGTTCGAATTACCTTTGCTTCGCAACCTTCTTCAAGGTTTCGGCCAGGAGAAGGTAGAGCGGATGTAAATGTGCAAACAGCACCTGCCTTTCAAGTTGCACCGGCGAGCGCATCCGATTCGAAAGTCCTTTCCTTCCCGTTCAGTTGCTGAAAGTATAGAGATAAGCTTTCCCCTTTACTTCGTAACCTTATCTATACCTATACCTTGTAACCCAGGTTACGCTCTTCCCCGGTTCCTTCTATTTAGATTCTTTATTCAAGGCGAGAACTCTTTTCTTTCTGAACCTTTCTTCTCGGGACGGATATAGTGGGGTCGGATATCAGGCATCTGCCCTATTCTCTTTCTCTTCAACCTTCCATAGGCGGGACTGAGACTGGGTTTGCCCTACCGCTGCTCCAACCAAATTCTGGTGAATGAGCGCTTTCCTGGGTTCACTAGAAATGCCATCTATCGCACTGGATTTCCTCACTTCATATAGTCGCTTCAAAGTCTTACTAATTCAACTGTCTGCCGCGTGCGTGTGTACTTCATTAGTGTAATCTGGCAACTGAAATACATGGGCTATGGCTATCTTCTATTAGAAGCTATGCCCTTTTTAGAGTTTTTTACAGAATAATAAGGTGTGCTCTTCCTGGATTGCTATTGCAGCTTGGCTTTCTTGTCTGTTATTAACCCAATGTTTTTCCTGTCGCTTTGACTCTTCTCACGAATTGGATTTGAACCAAGAAAGTCTTCCAACTCTGCCTTTTAGGGTAAGATACCCTGGCTTTCACTGTTTTGATGTACGATTCTCAAAGGCTTTCTTCTTTACTGGCTGTAACGTAACAAGCGAAGCACTTACACTCGCTCGATTCCTTCATTTAGAACGCTCTAGAGGAGTAGGACTTGAACCCTCAATGGCTGGACCGACAGCAAAGGAACCTGGTCACTCGCTCGAACCCAGAATCCATAGAGTACTTCACTTCCTCTCTCCCTTACACCCTGACACTAGAGGGCTGTAACGTACTCATACCTTCAAAAGGCGGAAAAGAAAGCAGAAGGAATGGATAGGTATGTAAAAACCTCCTATATCCATGGAACCTTTTACTCCCTAGGGATCACTCCATTCCGAAAAGAAACTCTTACCGACTAGGGAAACCTCGTATAGACATTGTGTCTCGCAAGGAAATTGGCAGCTGGCCTAAAATAACTTGATTGAACTAGCTTGATCACATGAAAAGAAAAAAGCTTTCTCCCTGGCAGGGAAACTGGCACAGCAACATGAGGGGCAGGGACTACCGTTAGCGGGACTGCTACGGGGAAGGACTAGTCGAGATGAAGGGACACTTTCATTGTCTATAAAGGGAAAGGGCAAAGAAACTCCAAGGACTCTGGCTATAGGGATGTGACAGAATTCCCTGCGAGAAATCCTCCCACTGCGGGCTTAACTGGCAGAAGCATTGGATGCCCTTTTTTCTCCAACACTAGATGCGCTTGATCTAGCCGGAACTATATCCGAAAGAAAAGAAAGATATAACTGGCTTACTTGCGGACTTAGCAATGGCCATTAGGAGCACTTCTACAAATATTGATATTGGGAATGCCACTACTGAGACTGGAACTCAAAGGCCTCCAACGGTAACTTCAACTCCAGGTAAGGCGGAAGCACTTTTAGGGCTTAGGACGAGAAAGACATATTTTACACTCGCTTTTGACCTAGAATTAACAGATGGATTGGCCTTGCCTACTTCAATGCCAATGCCTGGTAAACATGTAGAAAAGACAGTTGAGAAGGCCTTTAGGGGCGCTGTTTTCATCCAACTCGAAATATCGTAAGAAAACGCACACAAGATCCCATGTCTTTCTTGGTTGGACCAACCCAACCAGCGATGTCTTACAAGTCTTTCTTCTTTCTTTTTTAGAGCAAGAATCTAACAGTCAAAAGTTTACGATGAGCATCTATTTGAGTCGATCATTTCCAAGATCTAATTCCAGTTTTCAGTTATCTAGTGGTAATGCCTTACAATCAGAAGTAGTACGCTTAAGGGAAGAAAAGTTCTTGGTGGATGCAGGACCTGGGACCCCCAGAATTTGTATGCAAGATGAGCCTACAGGAGTGCCAATCAACCGAGCCGCCAGGTTTGAGAATAAGGTGGGATCCCAGGATGTAGTGGCCGGTGAATCACTGATCAAAGAGCAGATTTTGGAGAGATTCTTCATCGATGTAGTGGCCGGTGACTCAAAGTGCAAAGAGCGAGCAGCCGCCAGGTTTAATTCTTTGGTGGGATCCACAGATGTAGTGGCTGGTGAACCGCTTCTTCTTCTTCCACGAAGATTCAGACAAAGGCTCGCTTGGATGGAACTGAACAAGATTTGGAGAAGGAATAGAAAGGTAAAGGGCTTTATTCTTCAGAAAGTCAAAGGAGGATTTTTAGTAGGCATCGGGGGTTTCATTACTTTTCTTCCATTCCGCCGGATATCGAATGGTCGATTCACCATTTTGAGCATTAACCTCAAAAGGCCGAAGATTGTGGTGTTCTAACAGCGGCAGATCAAACAAGAACTTATTTCTTTCTAGATTAATTTTTTTCAACAACCGATCCTTGTCCGTGCGTGGAAGGAGGAGAGTTGTAGCCGGATCGAACTCCCTTGACTTCTGAAGCGCTTGGACATAGGATTTCCGGCGTAGCGCTTTTCCTCCAACCTATTCCTCAAAAGAGAGGTTCCTCCTCTATCCCTTCAACCTTCTCGGCAGGTGGGATGCCCCATAAGCGCTTTTACCTTTCCTCTTTTACCCATCCATCAATGAAAAAATTTGTTATTACGTATCTAAGGAACTCGACCCCAACTCATCTATCCCGACCGAAGCCCACCATTGAACCTCCAAAAGCAGGACCTGGTGCTCCTGTCTTCTCTTCCCAATGGCAGGAATCACCCTGATAGGAGCATCTGTAGCGGCATCAGTAACGAGGGAAAGAGAGGCGGAAGGCGCCCCTTCCAAACAATGAAAAAAATCCGGGGAACTTCGAAGCTTATGGGGCCTCCTCTTGTAAGCTAGCTCCATTCGATCGATCGCTTCCGTTCGGAATAGATTGGTTGGGAATTTGATGCTCTGCAGTGAAGGTTACGAAGTAATATGAAGAGTGGTAAACTCTGAAAGATGGAAACAGGGGAGTTGGCTGATAAAGATGGACAGTAAGGATCGCGTAATATCAATTTATCGTCCTCGGAAATTCTAAGCTATATGGGGGGCTTGGATGGTGAGCAAAAACAATTGATCAAGAAGTTGGTCAACTTTCGCATGAAAGAAGGTAAAAGAACGAGAGTTCGTGCTATTGTTTATCAAACTTTTCATCGCCCTGAACGCAATGTAATCAAACTTATGGTTGACGCCGTAGAGAATATAAAGCCCATATGCGAAGTGGAAAAAGTAGGAGTAGCTGGTACTATTTATGATGTCCCTGGGATTGTAGCCAGGGATCGTCAACAAACTTTAGCTATTCGTTGGATCCTTGAAGCAGCTTTCAAACGACGTATAAGCTACAGGATAAGCTTAGAGAAATGTTCATTTGATGAGATACTGGATGCTTACCGAAAGAGGGGAATTGCACGTAAGAAAAGGGATAATCTTCATAGACTGGCTTCCACCAATCGGAGTTTCGCCCATTTCAGATGGTGGTAAAGTGAGACCACATAACGAGCTCTTCAGCAATAGTCTGAAAAATTAACTTCAAAGGGAGGGTAAAAGATTGGAAAGTGTAGAGAGTTTTCGCGGCCGGAGCTTCCTATCTCTCATTCGTTCCGTTCCTCATATCTCCGGTCAATGGACATTAGATACGTGATAACACTTGTGGTTTCGGCGAATCGCCTTCACTCTCGGCAGCCTCTTGGTGTCCCAGGAGACGAATCGAAGAAATTCGGTTAAGAATCAAAGCCTTTAAGGAGTTGGAAAGGGAGGAAAACCAGAAAGATAGCCCATGCGGCTTCCACAGAAACGGATTTATCACAATCCACAAGGTCTTGTCAAGCGAGTTGTCTTAAGAGCAATTGCCGTAGAATCAGACTGCCCAGTGTCCATTACAGATGCCCCTTGATAGAAAGAACCAAAAGAAGCAGCGCTTCTCTTTCTATCATTCCTGCTTTAGACTAAGGCATTCCAGCGTTCATTCGCCAGGCCAATCAATCTTCTGAAAGAGCCCTGCCTCTGGTTTGCCCACTGCATATATTCATTGTCTTCTCTCGGCGGAAAAGGGGCTTCTATAGAGGTCAGAGTCGCGCGTACCCAAATCTGAATAAGTAAATCGGCTCACAAATGGAGGAATCTAAACCTTTCTCTATTTCGAATGTCAAACCTGAATGCAAGCCTAATAGGGAAAGTGCTAAGGTTAATGCCCCATGACGCGAGATAAAAGGACTAAGAGCCTTTATCCCATGGTCAACAATCGGCTTCACTCGCTCAAGTTTTTCATAAATGGAGCGCATCAGTTCTATTGAGAACCAATTCCTCGAGTAAAGGCTTCTACAGCTGGTTGACAAAGAATCCGAAATGCGCCACTTTTCCTGGTAGGAAACGCTAGAATATTGCACTGATCGGAGAGGAATTCTATTTCATTCATTGCCCATCATCGAAAGTCTTTGATTCCTGCTTTAACTAATAGAAAGAGGGGATGAAAAGTTTCTATATCCCACTCTGAAACAAGCCAATAGGTAAGGACTAAGGGTCCGCGGGAAGGCCTTATGAACGAAATAAAGAATCAGTGAAGCCGAGTGACGAAGTAGCTCGCCCGTGAGTGAGAGGCGAACCGTGTAAAAGTAGGGTTCCTAAGCAAGCGAAGGTGGGGAACAGAAGGGTTGGTGCTTATACTCCAACAGGTATTTCCATGGCTAGAAAGGCTTCTTCAATCCAGCCATATCTTACCGACCAGGGGCTTTTGAGCGAGCAAGCCACTTCTCGGCAAGCTACCGTTCTTTCGGGTATTTATCCGCTAAATTGTAATTTGATGGACTTCTTCACTTCTACTTCGTAGCCTCGATCGAAAGCCAACTACAGACAAGTAACAACTTCTTGATACCATTCGCGCGACCTCCCAGACAGCACCCGCTTACCGGGAGAAAGACGAAATAGGATGGGTTTACAGCCCTAGGCAATAGTTAAAAAAGAGCATGTCCCAAGTGAGTTCTGATCGAAGGTGAGCACCAAGTTCCCATCAGGAGCAGAGGCAGTTCTTTCCAGACTTTCTTTCAAGAGTTCTAGTCGCGCCTCTCCACTCTAACAAAGTAGTCCATCTGAAAGAAAACGTGGGTTTTCTATACAAATGGTGCCCATTCGGCCAATGTTGAGTGTCAGGCGAAGCTACCCCCCAGTATCAATGCGACCAGGGAATCGATGGCACGTACCGTTGTCAGTTACCAAGTGATGATCTTAAAGCCCAATCCGCAGCCTAATCACTTCGGCTTGTTCCTTCCTCGCTGGATTTCCAAGGGATCCCACTACCGTGGGCTATGCCTGGTCTTATTTCTTTCAGAACCTATGATCTCCATTGTTCTGATTTCCCTGCCAGGAAGTGGAGAGCTTGCTAAAAAGCTCCTCGCAACGAGATGGGCTGGGTGTCTGTCTTCGTGCTCATCAACTGGAGAATCTCGTTTCTCTTTTAGTTGATCGACCTCTAATCGATATCTAGGTTCTGAAAGAAAGGCACTGAAAGTGTGCGCCTGCCTCAAAAACTTTATCCCCGTAGCCACGGATAAACGTCTTTGCTTCGCAACCTTCTTGATGATGGTGGGCAAATAAAGTCTTCACTTCGTTCAGAACCGGCCCTTCTTTCACCGTTGCTTCGCAACCTTACATCTGCCAACTTCGATTCGAAATCCCGGAAAACAAGCTCCTGCCAAGTGAGCGACATCAGCTTACGAGCCAGATGATAGATGATGCAATCAACCATACAATACAGTAAATGAATATAAGGGTTTCGGGGTAGAATGTTGAAGGGATACGTACCCAGTAAAAGTTCAGAGCGGAATGAATCGGAATTCAGACAGTTAGAAGGGTTGGAGGTCAGGGTAAAGGTGGAGGCTCAATTACACGAGAATCCCCGCGAGCCCTGGAACTAGCCCTATATTCTTGTGCAACAGGGGAAGCTTGGATGACAGACCATTTCAAAAAAGATACGAAAACCAAGGGTGGGTTCTCAGTCCGGTTGAGCAGATGTGGACGAGCTAAGAGGCCACACCTTCCCCCAACGGTCGTGCTCCCATATACAACCTGTTGTGCTTATACAGTGAAATCTTTTTTTTTCTATCAATAAACAAGGTAGCGGGTGGCCAACCCACCCGGGGACTGGCGAGCCCCGCGGATTCTCTAAAAATCTCTCCGTTTTCTTTGTTTAGGGCTCTCCATAAGCTAATAATGAATGCCGAGATCAAACGACATCATGTACCGCGGTTAGAGGGACCTCTTCTGCCTACTCTTCCCTATTATAGGTTCAATGAAGTGAGTTTCCGCTGCTGCTTTTCACTTGACTGAAGGCACCGAAGGTTATGTTGCCATGGTATTTTTGTGTGGGAAGTGGAATGCGGGCATCTGCGGGTCAAGTTTTGGAGGGAAGGCATCTTTCTCTCCCAATTGCCAAGAGGATTCATCTCGCTGCCTTTCCTATCAAGAGTCATAATAGAATTAGGAAAGAAGAAGACGCGTCAGAAGATACCGATGCCGATGTTTGATGGCATTGTGAGAATACTTGAAAATGTGAGGCATGTTCCGGAATTGAAGAAAAGCTTGATTTAACTTTCGGAGCTTGATTCTCGTGGCAAGGTGGAGTTATTAAAGTCTCCAAAGGCATTTTGGTTGTCATGAAAGGTATTCGGAAACTTGTATAAATTGCTTGGAAGCACGGTTGTTGATGGTGCACAAATGGTGATAGAACATGATGAATTTCCGGTGATTGGGTCACATGAGTGAAAAAGGTATGGAGATCTTGATGAAAAGGGAACTTATTCCACAAGGAATTTTGTGAGCATTGTGTATATGGGAAGCATCATAAGCGAAGCTTCAAGGCCACTAGTAAAGGCATACTTGACTACATTCACTCGGCCCGTCTCGCACTAAATCATGTGGAGGTGCATCATACTTCATATCTTTCATTGATGAGGGTCAAATTCTTGAAGTCAAAGGATGAAGCTTTCATGGCATTCAAGCATTTCAAGACCGAGGTTCTGAAAGAAAGAACTCTCGGATAATTCAGCTCTGGGGTATATCTCTTATCTGCTGTTCACGAATCCGTTTTCAGGTTTGTTTTCAGGGTCTTTTCTCTTTCAGTTGCTGCTCCAATGAAACCTAGGAAGGAAAACCCTCGATGGCTTACTAAGCTTATAAAGGCAAGTCTGACTTCCTTCTTTTGCCTTCAAGGAGAGAGTCTTGAAAGAAAGGTGTCAAGCTCCTTCTGCGCCGCTACTACTCATTTTTTTGTTCTATCTTCCTAGTGAGTTGAGCCGGGGCAATCAAGCCTTTGAAACTAATGAAAATCGAACTAACAATCAACTAGCCAATCCAGCTGACATTGAAAGCAGATGTCATAAATATGGAAAGCGAGTGAGGGAATGGACTCCTCTAGCTCATTATCCCATTCTATCCCTGTCACCCGACAGTGCCTTCGCTCTCCCCTTTGGGTTTGTTGATGGGTTGGTATGCTAGTTGTGTATGTTTTTATCTTTTCGGAGAAGCGGAATGGCAAGAAGCAGAGAAAAAGACAATGAAAAACCGAAGGAAGGTTGATTCGAAAGCTGTCATGTAAGATTACAAAGAGGACTGCTACCGTAACTGCTTGACTAAGTCCTCGGTAGAACTCTTCCTTTCCACTCCTGACATCCGCTCTGAAACAAGCTTGGTGTATGGCGCACCGCAATCAACGGATGTGAGTGAATGCATTGGCCGATTCTCATGCCTAATGTCTAAGCCGGAGGCCCCTCCTGACAACTGTATTTGAGTCCGTTCACTCCTCACTCTCCTAACGCGGGGTAAGTTATTATTGATATCCGACTGCCGGTGTCGGTACCTACGACTGTGGAATGCTTTTTTTATGTTATTAAAAGAGGAACTCAAAGTCTAGTTTGACTTCAGCCATAGTGGACAGGAGAAGCAAAGAAGAGTGAAGGCGAAGTGCACCTGATCTTGCCAGATCCAACTTAAATTGGCCCCGAGAGTTCCTCCTCTTCTTTCTGAGATCAACTCGGTCTGTGATTATAGCTTATATTTTAATATAAGCGATAGCCCTCCTCAATGGAATCAATCCATCCTTTCTCTCTTCTTTCTTATCCGACCGGGCTACCTCCGGAAACGAACGGTAGGGATCTTTCTTTTCTTTCTTTTTAGTCACGATCAGAAGATAGTAGGGCTGTTATAGAATTATCTTCTTCCTCATCAACCTATAGCCCTGTCTGAAATCAAAGCTAGGGTTACGGAAGGGTGGAACTTTACTTCTTCCTTTGCTTAGGGAATAGGTTGGGTTAAGTATGGGGGTACGGCTGAACCGGAAGGAGATATCTAAGAAAAGCCTTCGATAAGGAGCGAAGCCACTCGAACGAATGTGAGAGGAGCGAAAGTCTGTGATCGAATTTCACCGACAGAGATGAGGTCAGGTGCTCCCGGGATGGCTAACATAAAGGAGAGAGGGGCGACAGCCGCGAGGCACTTTTGCTTTGATTTTCTTGTTTCGGGAGATGGGCTTTCGTATTAGTTGGGTTTGATTCTACCGAGGCAATGTTCAGGAAATTGGGCTTCCTTTTTCTAAGTTTTGAATATATCTTTGGTCACTTTCTTTGTTTGTGCAAGTAATCTGATTTTGCTTCGAGCACAGGGCTTCACAAGTCAAGTAACGGATCCCATTACTGTAGGGCTTCCCGCCCAAATGCTCCAATAGAGCTCTTCCCGCCTTCCAGATACTAGTGAAAACTTGTTTTATAGGTTGGTTGGAATGGGGGGTTGCTCCTATCTTGACTCGATGCTTGGTCACTAGCAGACTTGTCCCTCCGCGGATTCGTAGACCCACTAAAGTCAAGATAGGTCAAAGAAAGGACTATCTCCGGTGGATCTTTTAACTTCAGTCTGTGGTCGTAGAGAAGGTAAATAGCCTCATTTCGGGGCTGGGGAGAAAGGAGAAGCGGCAGTGTCGGTAAAGCCGCAAGTCCTAATCGTAGCACATAGGCCGTTGAAGAAATTCGGTAAGCCTTGGTAAGCCGCCTTGTACGGGCGGAAAGCATTTATCGTATAGTAGTAATAGTTATACCCCTCGTTCCTACTTGAGTCGGCTAGTCCCGTCCCGGGAAGCTAAGAACCGTCATAGCCCAAAGGTGCGAATTCAAAAATGTCTTCAAAGAAAGAAGACTAGGGACTCTCAATAACGGGGAATAAAGACTCAGAGTGGTTCTCTGTCTGTGCCCCTTTTTCCAGCCATGTAGGTTTTCTTGAAGCGCAAGCCATTCTAAGAGCGCCATTCAAGCGGCTAAAGACTGTTGGGAGAGTCCAGGGCGGTCCGGCGACCATTGCCCCTTTTGGATGTAGCTATTTCCTTACATATAGAGGAATCGAGGAGATTCGTATACACCCAGAAGCTCGCAAGACCCACGGCGCCTTGCTACAATAACGAGTGGCTAGTTCGTTGGGGGATACCCGTCTACTTCGCTTCACCAAGCAGACCCCACGTACTTTAATTGTCCGTCTGCTACTACGAACCCGACCCATAGGCCCATACCTTTCTCGACCGAAGCCATAAGTAGTAGTTTAACGCTTGATCGAAGCGGCAGTTACCAGGCCGGGCAGAAGGACGCAAAAAGCCAAATGTTACAGGGGCTTGGGATGCCTCACCGTTCAGGAACAGGATGAGGCAGAAGCACTTGCTCTGAGAAAGAGAGAAGTGTTATAAATAAAGAAAGCTCTTTCAAGCTCATGTAATAGCAGCAAAGGGCAGCCCTTATATTAGAGAAAAGTTTGAGAAAGGGGCACTCATGACAGCAAGAAAAGGTGATCCCCGAGCCTAGAAAAAGAGTTAAGAGTTCACTTGCTTCTCCACCTACGCGTTTATTCCCAGTTCGATCGTGGCTCGGAGAGCTACTTGATGGGTTAGCGTCTTCCTGTCTTTCCTGCTATTCCAACAACGGCTTGGGTTAGCGTCTTCCTGGATAGCTTTCTTTCACTCTTTCACGGCCCGGCCGAGCAACAATAGGAAGTGCTTTCTTAGCATAAAAAAAAGCAAGCTTTCAAACCCTCACTGTGGTGGGTATGGTCTGGACCTATAGAAGATCTTTTCAACAGGAATTTTTCCAAAAAGATTGGAAGCTTTAGCGGATGTGCCTGCCTATGATTGATCTTTCTTACGGTGAAACCCGCTTGGTTTACTTGGTTTCACTTCCTACTTGCTAACTCCGAGTTTGCAAAATAGGGAATACCTTAGTTCATTCCTTCCTCAGGGCATTTAGGAATGTATGGATGGGGATACTTCTTTGTTTGAGCTACCCTTGCTTTCGAGTTAGCTACTAGCTTGTTTCGGGGACTGGACTGGCTTGGTTTAACTCCGTGCTTAGCTGGATTGGTTTAAGAATTCGATTCTACACTCATCGCGTACCTTCTTTATTACACTCAGGGAGATACCTACTTTCATCGTTAGATCGAGTTCTGCCTACTCGACTAATACCAGCTATCATTTCTTAGTCTTGGAGGAGTGTTGAGTTGTGACAAGCTATATGGCTGTGACATGGAGCCACTCAAATTCGGTAAGTGAATCCAACCCGAAAGCGGTCCCAAGCCTCCTTCATCATTAACATCTCTCTTTCTCATTCCCCGCTTGACATCTTTGTCTCTCAATGGTGCTCTGCGCATTCTGGAGATTTTTGTTAAGCATTCACTTAGAGATGTCGTCTTCCTCCCGATAAGAAGCTATCGGCTTTTGCTACGGTACGGGTTTTTCGGGAAAAATAATTGGCCCGGAGAGTCTTTTACCTCTAGCCACTGAACCACCGCCCTTACGTTTACATAATAGGAGGGAGGCACCCGGGACAGAACAATCATGCTTTGGTCTTTTGTGACGGGCTCCCTTTATCACGACCGAAGCCTTTCATATCGGCTTCTGGGGCTTGGTTTGTTTTTGATGGAAAGGGGCAAGGGACAGAGGAGTCCACTAGCCTGTCTTTCCGGCCTCACTTGATCGGGCTGTATTTCCTGACCTGACTGACCTCTCGGGTTACCACTGGACTGTGAGGGCTGCTTACAGCTCCAAACCAAAGAGGAATCCTTTGGCATGCAAGCCGATGCTTTGACTGCATGGACCACTTGGTGGGGCTGCTGCTTACCGAAGCCTCTTTTCTGACTTTTTCAGTTTGGTTAAGGTCGACGAAAGCCCTTTCTTGTGTCTGACCTTTCTCCGAATGCGCAAAACTAAGACTTTATAGCGAAGTCCAATGACATTGATCCGCAAGTAAACTACCGGAAGAACTCCCCGTGGTATGTTCCTATGGTTGAAAACTGGAAGATGAGAATAGGGATATTGAAGACATGTCAATTGATAACCGGTTGTACCGTTAACTATCTGGATTGACATATTTGTTCTAGAAAGAATTCTTCTGCGTGGATTGATAGAAAGCATTGGTTGTACAATTCATGTACCACACCATTCACTCTCTTTCATCGCGGCTGGAGATGATTCTGTATGGACAGTATCCACTAGCATCACTGAGCCCACGTGTTAAGAGATCGGGATATATCTTTGCAGACCGCTTTTTTTCATGAAATAGAAATGCACGGTCGATCATAGGTTGGTTGAATATTGAGTTCCGCTTCGGCTACGTGTTCTGTTCACGCGCTACTAAGCCGCACACAGGATCTTAGACAGGTTTCGTCCCCTTTCGGGAACACCTTCTTACTAGTAGGGGCTAAGCCTGATGCAAATATACTGAAAAAATAAGATATCCTATGGTCGATTCTACGAAGAGTAGATTCGCCCCTTATGTTATGTCTCGTCTCGCGCTTAGTCACTCGCGGAATTCGGAAGGGGGCAGCAAGTCTTTTCTGAAAAAACTAGCGGTTCCCCCCTATATATATATGTATTATAGAAACTAACTCTTTGGTTTTTTCGGACAGGGACTTCTATAAAGATCTTTCCACTCATTCATCATACTCAAAGTCGGAGTCGCGGCATGGGGGGCTCGGAAAAAGAAAAAGAATCGGTGTCGTGGTGGTGCTACGAGATGGCGATTTATCGTATAGAAGAATAGATTCGCAGACCTATTGATTGACCATAGATGCGAACCGATCGACCGCTATCTAAGAGAAGATAAGTAGTTCTTCTATCGAAAAAGGGAAAGGCACCGAAGGTGTAGTGGCTTGCCTAGATCTCGTATTTCCCACGTAGTCCGTCGGTCAAACCAACGATTCTCTTCTCAAAGTAATAGAGAGATTCTTTTTCTTTTTCCGCTCCGCGAGCTAGGAGCGCATCATCGGGGCAGAGCGAAAACGAACATAGGATCATCATCATGGCCCTTTTCTTGTTTCTTTTGTTTGTGTCCGTTGTGTGTGTTTTTTTTAAGGGGGCTATTCTTCTTCTTTCTTTTGCTTTTGCTGCTGATCTCACATCGAGAGCAGCTCCTTCTTGTTCAGGGTCATCAGATGCCTCCGATTCCGAGAAATCGGTCAAGCGTGGGGCTACCCTCGACTCACCTCTCTATCTATAAAAGTACCTCCCCCGAGGAGAGCAGAAGCTCCAGGATGAGTATGTCCTGGATTCCCGGATTCATTCTCGTCCTGATCCACCATGGAATTTTAGGAATCTACAAAAACATTCTAGGAGAGGGCTCGTAATGATCTGATCAAAGATCATAAGATGCTGAAGTGGCAGGATAGGGGGGGGGTCCGTAGGTTTTTGTGAAAGGGATGCTCCTATCATGTTCTTGCTGAAAATAAAAACCGAATTCCTCTATTTGATGTCGATTCATCTACACTTCCATTCTTTGTAGAGGAAGGCTAACTGCTTGCTGGCTGGGAGCTGTATGAGCGGTAACGTCCACGTACGGCTCCGTGAGAAGGGCGGTGGACAGAAATGGCCTTGTTGTACCTCACTCTCGTCTTCAATGGGGTCTGCTCTTTTTTTTTTGGGAGAGTATGCCAATATGATCTTAATGAGGTGCGGAGCTTTGCATCTGACATTCGTTGGGCTTCCC